ATGTATTTTGCATGAGAGTAGACACAATATGAACAAAAAAAAAAAAGAAAACATAATCAAATTGTTTATTTTTAAAACTATCTACCCATCTATCTATAAAATGGATGGGGTATATCGCGCGATAACTAGATAAATAACTTACGTATGTGTCATGATCTCGACTATTAATGAATATGTATATCGATCCATATTGGTTAATTTCTTGAATGGATACTCGGCAAAAATGAATAATGTGCCAGGAACCAGATTTGAACTGGTGACACGAGGATTTTCAGTCCTCTGCTCTACCAGCTGAGCTATCCCGACTATTCCCCTTTCTAGCGCATCATCTACTCATTTTACTAGATAACTTGGGTCTATGTCAATTAAAAGGACGAAAAGTATTACAAAGTCTTATCTAGGTACCGTAATTTCTTTTGTCTTCCAAAAGAAGGACTTTGTCTCTAAGTTTATTTAAGTTTTAGTACGCGTAATGATATGGATTGTGAATCACTCAAATGATTCCTCAGATATTCATTTGTACGTATATCACAAGACTTGTGATAGGGGAAAAGCATTTCCGTCCGGAGCCTTTTTGAAATTGAAAACAAAAAATGAGGAACATAACCACCTTCAAATCGTTAATAAAAAAAGGATAACTAGTTAGGGAGTGAAATAAGCTTTTGGGGATAGAGGGACTTGAACCCTCACGATTTTAAAAGTCGACGGATTTTCCTCTTACTATAAATTTCATTTTTGTCAGTATTGACATGTAGAACGGGACTCTATCTTCATTCTCGTCCGATTAATCAGTTATTCAAAAGATCTATCAGACTATGGAGTAAATTAATATTTGATTCTTTTTTTCAACTTGGAATCGATTCACAACACAATAATTCTTCCATTTTTTCATATAAATTTTTTCATTTCATATTCTAAAATTTTTTTTAGATAGAATTCTCTATTCTATAATATATATATATATATTTCATATTTATTTATATATATTATATAAAATCGAATTCAGATTATAGAAAAATAAAAAAAAAAAATAGGGATTCGGGTTGGCATTAATCATTTTATATAGTTCAGTATGTATATGCTTTACCCTTTTTGGATTGGAGTTTTGATGGAAGAATTCTTATAACAACACAGCACAGTCAACCCCATTTGTTAGAACAGCTTCCTTTGAGTCTCTGCACCTTTCCTTTTTTTTTTTTACTTTTTTTTTGAAAAAAGGAGTTGGCTCAGGATTGCCCATTTTTTGTTAATTCCAGGGTTTCTCTGAATTTGAAAGTTTTCACTTAGTAGGTTTCCATACTAAGGCTCAAGCCAATTAAGTCCGTAGCGTCTACCGATTTCGCCATATCCCCCTTTCTTTGTTTTAAAATTCGGATCTCAGTGGAATGTCCTTCCCTTTTTTATTCTTTTATGTCGGAACCGTCGAATTCATTAGATTTGATACGGATTACTCTACCGATTACTATACCGAAAGGTGTTTTCTCCTTTTTTCTTTTTTGTCTAACTTCTTTTATCTCTATCGAAAGCCTATATTTGATTTTTGATTTGGTCTAATTCGAAATGATTCTATCATTTCTGTAACTGCAATTCAATATGGATGGATATATACCATATATATCCTCTTCTCCTTTCATTTCCCATGCAATTTTTAATACTCAAAGGTTCGATTCTTTATTTTTCATCTTAATCTATAAATGAAAGCAGAAGAATATCTTATATTTTATTATGTTATTATGATCTGGATTTCATCTTTATCGATTCTAAATTATTAGAATTTTTTTTTAATGCATTTTTGATTCTTATCCTTCCTTTATTTTAGGTTTTTTCTTAAGGTAGACCTATCCTATATACTATAAACAAAAATGAAAATAAATATCTATATCTATATATATATTCATAATATAATTATTTTCAATTTCGATTTGAAATGAATTTGAAAATTCATAGACCTACTAAATAGAATTTCTAAATTGAACGAAATAGAATTTAATTGTTCTAGAAAAAAAATAAAAAATATATAGAAATGAAAGAAAGAAAAATAAACGAAATTCAATATTTGATTTGAAATAAATATTTTAAATTCATATCATAAAAGAATAAAAATGAATAGTTAATAGCTAAGTCTAAAAACTAAGATATAGTTTATTGAATTCCTATGTATGTAGAATTTCTGCGAGCCCGCTTAGCTCAGAGGTTAGAGCATCGCATTTGTAATGCGATGGTCATCGGTTCGATTCCGATAGCCGGCTTTTCTCTATTTTTTTTTTTATTTCATTTTACATGATGAATAATTTTTTGAAATCAAAGAACAAACAATAAGGTCGCCTTTCCTTCTTCAGCCTTTCCTTCTTCATATGAATAAAAGGAAAAGAAAGAGTCTTTTTCCTTATTTTGTGTGCCGAGATTTAACCCTTTCTTTTCCTTTTATTTTACTTACATATTTTAATACAAAAATACAAAATTAAATATATAATACAAAAATGGGTTCGTATACGATATTTATACAATAATAATTCATTTCATTATGTATTGTAATACAATACTTCAGGGGATTTCGCTTCATTTATCATTTAGTTCAGTTTTAATCTCGATTTATTTTGTAAAATAAATAAAGAAAAAAGAAAGGAGTCTTTATGTCGCGTTACCGAGGGCCTCGTTTCAAAAAAATACGCCGTCTAGGGGCTTTGCCTGGATTAACTAATAAAAGGCCTAGAGCCGGAACTGATCTTAGAAACCAATCGCGTTCCGGGAAAAGATCTCAATATCGTATTCGTCTAGAAGAAAAACAAAAATTGCGTTTTCATTATGGTATTACAGAACGACAATTACTTAAATACGTGCGTATCGCCAGAAAAGCCAAAGGTTCAACAGGTCAGGTTTTACTACAATTACTTGAAATGCGTTTGGATAACATCCTTTTTCGACTGGGTATGGCTCCGACTATTCCGGCAGCCCGCCAATTAGTTAACCATAGACATATTTTAGTTAATGGTCGTATCGTAGATATACCAAGTTATCGTTGCAAACCCCAAGATACTATTATGGCGAGGGATGAACAAAAATCCAGAACTCTAATTCAAAATTATCTTGATTCATCTCCCCGTGAGGAATTGCCCAAACATTTGACTCTTCACCCATTCCCATATAAAGGATTAGTCAATCAAATAATAGATAGTAAGTGGGTCGGTTTAAAAATAAATGAGTTGCTAGTGGTAGAATATTATTCCCGTCAGACTTAACCCTAAATAAAATACAAAGCAAAGAGTTCGGACAATTTGGCCCCTTTCTTTTGCCAAAGTAAATTGACTTAAGGTTTAAAGTCAGGGGTTTGATCCGGATTTTCTCCGACTCATATATCCTACCCCGTCCCGGATTTTTCCTATTCATCTATCATTGATCGGCAGAAAGATTTTCATTCCTTGTCCATACTTTCCAGTATTTTACGTACCGCAGCAATTAAAAATCAAATATATATTAAAATCAAAATAAAAGAAGGACCTAACTGTTATGTTCTACTAATATGTTCTACTAATGGTATTTCTTGTTGTTTGATTTTAGGAATGTTGGCGAATTAGGCGAAAGTACGGAAAGAGAGGGATTCGAACCCTCGGTAAACAAAAGCCTACATAGCAGTTCCAATGCTACGCCTTCAACCACTCGGCCATCTCTCCTACACAATGATTATGACTCAGAAACCGAAGAAATAGCGAGACATTACTATTACTATATTAATATTTATATGAATATTTTCAATTTTTGTTTCGATAGGTACGCCCAGCCCAAATAGACCGGATTAAATCAATGAATTTGAACGAATCAACTGATTGATGGGTTTATGTTTTTTAGACCATGTATGATTAATGGATACTCTTCACCCATGGTTCCATTTAGATTTAGACTACAATTCCATAAAAACTAGAAAATTCCTTTCTAGTTTTAAAGTTCTCACCAACAAATCCTTTATCTCATCGATCTATTACAAATTCATGAATCATCCCGGGTATATTTCTATTTGATTGTATAGTGTATAACTTACTATGGACACAACAAAAAGAAACAGTTATTCTATGGATTTCCTTCATAGAATGATTATTCGATTCTTTTTCCTTTACTCTTTAGATCCTAATTCAATTAAAACTTTTTTTTTACCTACTCGAAAAATTCCTTGATTCTTCCGCTTCGATGAGATTGGAATAGTTCCTATACTACTATATTTGTTTTGTATGAATTCGAATAGGATTCCACTATTTAATTTCTTATTGATTCTTGTTATTGATTCTTGAAAAAGGAGCCATTTTAGTATTTGGAATAATTGGAATAAAAAAATAGAAAAAAAAAAAAAAGTAGTAGCAGAAGGTTCGTTAAATTTATTTTGTTTGGAAATGAATCTGTTTTTATGTTATTTCGTACTGTACAAATCCTTTGTTTGTGGAATCATTTTCTTTCAAAGGGTAATGAGAAGAATTATAGAATGGATTGATACCTATGCCTAGATCGCGAATAAATGGAAATTTTATTGATAAGACCTTTTCAATTGTGGCCAATATCTTATTACGAATAATTCCGACAACTTCAGGAGAAAAAGAGGCATTTACTTATTACAGAGATGGTGTGATTTGATTCTTTTTTTTTTATTAAATTTTAAGGCATATGATTCGAGATAGAAAGAAAAAATATTCTTATTCTATTTCTATATTATTGAAATAAACCTACGCTTGTTGAAGGTGAAGTTTAGAAATAGAACAATTCCTTCTGTCGTGTATCCCCGATTGATGCAGCCTCAAATACTATGCTTCAGTTAGCGATTTTAGTATTGAGCGAAAGGTTACACCTATGTGTTCTGTATTACAGGTCAATCCTACTTCCTAGTAATATAGTACCAATAGGCGGCATAGGGGAAAAAGCACTACACCTAGCAATCGACAACACGAAAGCTTTGTTAAAAATTACCTACCTACTCCCTTTTCTTATCTGGATTGGGACTAACAAAAATGGTTGGG